GTTAAAAGTTTTCTTAGAATCCAATCCAACCTTTCCCTTTAAGGAATTTAATTGGTTAGCATAATATCTAATAAATAGAAAATCGAATAGTAGATAATCTGTTATGAAAGAAAGAAAACATTCTTTGAAGAATCAAGATTCGTAACCAATCCTTGCCTTATTTGTTGGATTAGGTCTAACTTTCTTGACTAAACTGCAAGAGTGGAACTTTACGAGATGAAATAGGGAAAGACAGAAGATAAAACTTAAAAGGATAATTGAAGTGACTCGTCTTCGAATCAACTTTGGTTGGGGGTTCGAAAAAGGAATAAAAATAAAGTAAATTCAAGGAGGAGCTTTCCTTTTTTTAAGGGGCCCCTCGGGGGGTCGTGGAATGCTTTTCTTCTCCTCTTATTCCATATGGAATACAATCAGTTAAAATAAGAAGGAATAGGGGAATATTCGACCGTTTCAATTCTTTATTTATCTTTTATTCCAAAATTCTCCCGAAAATCCAATTTCATTTTTCAATGGGGTTAGATGATCTAGTTCTTAATATTATTACTTTACTCAACTGACAGATTCCACAACAAATCTCTTGATTCGGAATTAGGGACTCATGTCGCATCTGATGAATCGATTCTCTTTTACACTTCTGTATCTCACTCGATCTTGTTTTTTAGTATTATCTAAAATAACCGATGAATTCTGAATTTTCCATAACTTAGGTAAGTGCTTTACCAACATATGTAGTGTAGTAAAAAAATAAATGGAATTTAACCCTTTCATGCTTACTATAACTAGTTATTTCGGTTTTCTACTGGCTGCTTTAACTATAACCCCAGCTCTATTTATTGGTTTGAACAAGATACGTCTTATTTGAAATGAATTGAATGAATAAGTCAGAAAAGAAAAATCTTTCTTTTGGATTCCTGGTATTCTACGACTCTTTTCCACACTAATTACCAATTCTTTTCTTGGTCATTGAGATTCGTGGATAATTTAGACTACTATTTAGGGATAGATCGTACCTCTTTTTTTTTATCCCCTCGAACAAATCGAAATGATTGAAGTTTTTCTATTTGGAATCGTCTTAGGCCTAATTCCTATTACTTTAGCGGGATTATTCGTGACTGCGTATTTGCAATACAGGCGTGGGGATCAGTTGGATCTTTGATTGAGTAATATTTCTTTTTTGATTGACCTCCTCCAGACCAGAGAGGAGGTCAAATTGGAGTTGCAATTCAACTTTGTTTTGTTAAGTTATTTTACTCTGCTTCGACATAAGATAGATGGAATCACGCTCTGTAGGATTTGAACCTACGACATCGGGTTTTGGAGACCCGCGTTCTACCGAACTGAACTAAGAGCGCTTTCATTCAAAAAGAAAACCCTTTTCTACTCCTAACGTGTCTCACGTACGTATAGTATCCACAAATTCAAGTTATACCCACTTTAATTGATCTCCTCGCTACTGCCCATAAAGAAGAAAGAAGTAATAGGTAGGGATGACAGGATTTGAACCTGTGACATTTTGTACCCAAAACAAACGCGCTACCAAGCTGCGCTACATCCCTTTTCCAAATTGTTGTACAATGGCATTGTACACAATTCCTGTCTTGTTTTCCACATCGTAATTTTCTTCTCTTTCTCTATCTATATAGAACCTTCTTGTCATTTCTTCTTTTTGGTCTCATATAATCAAGTCAAGGAATGGTATACATCTAAAATCGAATCTAATTTCACCTATAAAAGAAAGATTACTATTCCTTGGTAATGTATAGGAAGAAGAGGTCATCTTTTTCTTTTTTAGGGATAGGAAAATCTCGTCTATACGGTTCATTCTATATAGAATATTGATTTTGTTTTTTTAGTTAGGAATTTCGCATAAACAAAAGAAATACAAAAGATCTTGGGCAAGAGTATCTGATCATATATGTATTCCAATAAGGAAGGAGGATTTTCAATGCGGGATATAAAAACATATCTCTCTGTAGCACCCGTGCTAAGTACTCTATGGTTTGGGGCTTTAGCAGGTTTATTGATAGAAATTAATCGTTTATTCCCAGATGCTTTGTCATTCCCTTTTTTTTAATTCTAGTTATTGCTATGCGAGGAATTCTTCGTGACATGACGAAAATTTTCCCTTTTTCAATCCTTTTTTTTTTAGTATAGGAAGGAAAAAGAAAGAAAAGATGGATTGGGTTGAACCTCAGAGTCATGAAAAATTCGGTAAATCCCATTTTGGAAAACAGAAATTCAATTAAAAGCGGTATCCAAGCTAAGTCAGGCCTCAGAAATCAGAGCATAGAAAGAGGCTGGGCTGGCTACTTAAATGAAAGGATTTCGAAGCAAAATCCTTGCTAATTCGACAAGGATTGTATTCTTTAATTATTTCTCCATTTTTTATTACTTAATTTAAGAATTTCCAAAATTTTTTATTCTAATGGATTTTATTCTTCTTCTTCGGATTCAAAATAGAAGAATAAAAGAATAAGTAGAAGAATTAAGTTAAGTCAATCCAAAAAAGAAAGGAGGTTCATGGCCAAGGGGAAAGATGTTAGAATCAGACTTATTTTGGAATGTATCAGTTGTGTTCGAAAAGGTGCCAATAAGGAATCGACGGGGATTTCTAGATATAGTACTCAAAAGAATCGCCACAATACACCTGGACAATTAGAATTCAAAAAATTTTGTCGTTATTGTCGCAAGCATACGACTCATGGCGAAATAAAAAAATAGGAGCATCGTGTGTTCGATCTTTCCAAAGAACAGATTTAATATATAGAACATAGATAGAATACAAAATACAAATCAACTCATTTGATTTCAGGTAGATATTATTTCATATGTATAGAGGGTATTCATATACTATATATGAATCAAATAATATATGATATGAATCAAATAATATATGGACCAAAGAAAGACTACTTCTTCTGGATCCAAAATTAATAAAATAAAGAAATCCATTTTTTTTTCCAATTTTTTAATAAAGAATAAATCATGTATACATCTAAACAACCTTTTCATAAATCTAAGCAACCCTTTCGTAAATCCAAGCAAACTTTTCAAAAATCCAAGCAAACTTTTCGTAAGTCCAAGCAAACTTTTCGTAAATCCAAACAACCTTTTCGTAAATCCAAACAACCTTTTCGTAGGCGTCCTCGGATTGGCCCGGGGGATCCAATTGATTATAGAAACATGAGTTTAATTAATCGATTTATTAGTGAACAAGGAAAAATATTATCGAGACGAATAAATAGATTAACCTTGAAACAACAACGATTAATTACTCTTGCTATAAAACAGGCTCGTATTTTATCTTTCTTACCATTTCGTAACTATGAGAATGAGAAGCAATTTCAAGCCCAGTCAATTTCAATAATTACTGGTCCTAGACCCAGAAAAAATAGACATATTCCTCAATTAACGCAAAAGTTCAATTCCAATCGAAACTTAAGAAACTCCAACCAGAATTTAAGAAACAACAATCGGAACTTAAGTTCCGATTGTTGATGTTTTATTCGAAAGGGCCAGACCCATATATAAGGAAAGTAATCCAGTTTTGATTCTTGTGTTTGTTATAAGAAAGAAAAATGGGGGAGAATAAATAGTTTTTTTATTTATTGCAACATGCTCGTTGATTCTTACCACTTAATCTTAATTTATTGTATCTTCCCGGAGTTCCCTCTCCGGGAATTCGGTTTTAATTATTCCTGTATATTACTTTTTTATCCATTTAATTGATGATCTTTATTTTATTGGAAATCGTGTAAAGATTATTTGGATTTGATACAGCTACTTGTGCAAGCATTTTACGATTAAGAATCAATTCCTTCTTGTACAGATTGTGTATTAATTTACTATAACTATTGAATACTTTATATATCCGCGTTGCTGCGTTTATCCGAGTGATCCACAAACGACGAAAATCCCTCTTTTGCCTGCCTCTATCTCGATGAGAGGAAACAAAAGCTCTTCTTACTTGTTGAGTAATCATTCGATTAAGTCTTAAATGAGCCCCTCTAAAGTTTGAGGCAAATGAACGCATTTTTGTTCGTCGTCTCCGAGCTATATATCCTCGCGGAACTCTGGTCATTGAATCAAATTAACCTTAATGAATAACTAATGATTTCTCTTCTTTTAGCCATCCTTTTTCCCATTAATAACAAAACGAATTATTCCGATATATAAAATATTAATTCCAATGGCTTTTGCTACTGTAACCTTCCCAACCACGATTTTTTATTCTATTCCCTTCAGTTATTTCGCATAGAAATAACAAATTCTAACGATACTCAAAAAAATAGTGGGTTCCATCGTTTCTATGGTTCCCTTTTAAACGGTGAGGCCCTCTCTATACACCGGAGCCCTTTCTTTCATTTCATCAAAAGGTATTGTGAACTTGTATAGTTCACATTCTTTGGCTCTACCTATCCATTATAGAGTAAATAGCTCTTTTCACAATAAGAGTTATCCATACAGTGACGGCATTTAATTATGAAAGTTGGCTAAGTAGCTGACCCTGTTAGTCCGTTCTTTTAAGATAAAGGAGCATAAGCCTTTTTCTTTTTATTACTATTTCCTCCGCTTAATGGATAACCATTCTCTACCAATGGGGGAATTGCTTCTTATTTCCAATTTAGATGATTGGATTTGCACCAAAGGAAACCAGAAATTCCATATTACCATAGAAATCTAGGATAGAGCTTCTCTATCCTATTCATTGGTACCGATCATGGATACTTCCAAAATTGTCTTATTTGTTTGAACTCATGATCTGAACGAGTCACACATACACCCTAGCACATGTTCCTCGACGCTGAGGACATCCCTTAAGCGCGGCCGATTTTCTAGCATTTCGTATTGGCTGTCTTGCGTTTCTAATAAGTTGTTTAACCGTTGGCATGTCGTATGTATATAGAAAAAAAGGATTGGTTTAGATCGATCTTAACCTGATGATTGATCATCATGAAGTATTTCTATTTTCTATTAAATCGCAGAAAACCTGAATTTAGGTTTGAAATAAATTTACAAGAAATGCGACCACTACCAATCCTTAAACATTTCTGGAAACCACACTGGATCAGTATCGCAGTGCTCGTCAATCATTTCATCCCCTACAATATCGACAAGTCCATAAGCTTTGGCTTCGTCTGCTGACATAAAAACATCCCTTTCCATGTCTTCGGATACAACCCAAAAAGGCTTGCCTGTTCTTAGTGCATAAACCCTTGTGATCATTTCGCGAACTTTGTGTAACTCCTCCACTTCTAGGAAAAATTCTGGTGTCCTTGCCCGATAATAAGCACTAGCAGGTTGGTGAAGCATAATCCTCGCGTGAGGGAATGCTATACGCTTGGTGGGTTCTCCTCCAAGCAGAATGAAGGATGCCATGGACGCAGCTATTCCGAGGCATATTGTATATATATCTGGTGTCACCGTTTGCATCGTATCAAAAATTGCCATTCCTGAGATTAGCCACCCGCCTGGGGAGTTTATAAACAAAAAAATATCGCTAATTCCATCTTCTATACTGAGATATACCATGAGACCTGTAATATGATTCGTGATCTCGCAACGAATCTCTTGACCTAAAAAAAGTGTCCTTTCTCGATACATAACATTGTATAAGTCAACCCAAGTCGCTTCTTCATCTCCGGGAATCCGGTAAGGTACTTTTGGAACACCAATGGGCATATTAGATTAATATTATTAAATTTAAGTAAGAAAACTATACTTTAATATGGAAACGTAAGAATGGAAGAGAAAGAAAGAATCCGCAGTTTATTGTCTTTTTTTTTTTTCTTATTCTATATGAATACTATGGATTCTATTAATACGTAGATTGAAATAATACATAGATTGAAAGGTTATATCTATAAGGAAGGTAAGACAGATTGAATAAAGAAAAAAGAATCGGTGATTGGAATGATAAACAAAGAGGGATAGGGATCTATTCTTCGTTTTTTTTCCAAATAGGCCAAGCTACCCATTGCATATTGGCACTTATCGAGTATAGAATAGATCTGCTTCTCTTTCTTCTTACGAACAGAATTGGCTTCTTATTTTTAATGGAATGAAATAAATATTCACGCTTTCTGACACAGAATCCCCTAAAGGGGTTAGGTACATAGGATATGGATAGTCTTTTCCAATGCGATAAAATAAAGCGACATCGTGTCTATTTTTCTTTGCTAAAGGGGTATTTCCATGGGTTTGCCTTGGTATCGTGTTCATACTGTTGTATTGAATGATCCGGGTCGATTGCTTTCGGTGCATATAATGCACACAGCTCTAGTTTCTGGTTGGGCCGGCTCGATGGCTTTATACGAATTAGCGGTTTTTGATCCCTCTGATCCTGTTCTGGATCCAATGTGGAGACAAGGTATGTTCGTCATTCCCTTCATGACTCGTTTAGGAATAACCAATTCGTGGGGTGGTTGGAGTATTTCAGGAGGAACTGTAACGAATCCGGGTATTTGGAGTTATGAAGGTGTGGCAGGTGCGCATATTGTGTTTTCTGGCTTGTGTTTCTTGGCAGCTATCTGGCATTGGGTATATTGGGACCTAGAAATATTCTGTGATGAGCGGACGGGAAAACCCTCTTTGGATTTGCCCAAGATTTTTGGAATTCATTTATTTCTTGCAGGGGTGGCTTGCTTTGGCTTTGGCGCATTTCATGTAACGGGTTTGTATGGTCCTGGGATATGGGTGTCCGATCCTTATGGACTAACTGGAAAAGTACAAGCTGTAAATCCAGCGTGGGGTGTAGAAGGTTTTGATCCTTTTGTTCCGGGGGGAATAGCTTCTCATCATATTGCTGCGGGTACATTGGGCATATTAGCGGGCCTATTCCATCTTAGTGTCCGTCCGCCTCAACGTCTATACAAAGGATTACGTATGGGCAATATTGAAACTGTACTTTCCAGTAGTATCGCTGCTGTTTTTTTTGCAGCTTTCATAGTTGCCGGAACTATGTGGTATGGGTCAGCAACTACCCCAATCGAATTATTTGGGCCTACTCGTTATCAGTGGGATCAGGGATACTTTCAGCAAGAAATATATCGAAGAGTTAGCGATGGGTTAGCCGAAAATCTTAGTTTATCAGAAGCTTGGTCTAAAATTCCCGAAAAATTAGCCTTTTATGATTATATTGGTAATAATCCGGCAAAGGGGGGATTATTCAGAGCAGGCTCAATGGACAATGGGGATGGAATAGCTGTTGGATGGTTAGGACATCCCGTCTTTAGAGATAAAGAAGGGCGCGAGCTTTTTGTACGCCGTATGCCTACTTTTTTTGAAACATTTCCGGTTGTTTTGGTAGATGAAGAGGGAATTGTGAGAGCGGACGTTCCTTTTAGAAGAGCAGAATCCAAATATAGTGTTGAACAAGTAGGCGTAACGGTGGAGTTCTATGGTGGCGAACTTAATGGAGTAAGTTATTCTGATCCTGCTACTGTAAAAAAATATGCGAGGCGTTCCCAATTAGGGGAAATTTTTGAATTAGATCGGGCTACTCTGAAATCGGATGGTGTTTTTCGCAGCAGTCCAAGGGGTTGGTTCACTTTTGGTCATGCTACCTTTGCTTTGCTCTTCTTTTTCGGACACATTTGGCATGGCGCTAGAACCTTGTTCCGAGATGTTTTTGCTGGTATTGATCCAGACTTGGATGCTCAAGTGGAATTTGGAACATTCCAAAAAGTTGGAGATCCAACTACAAGGAGACAGGCAGTCTGATACCACATTGCTATGGTATCTTTCATCTCTCTTTTTTGATTTGACATGGGAAACATCTCCCATCCTTTCTTTGACTCTTTTTCTTTCTTTATATGGGAAATGATCCCAAATGACAAATGAATAGGTGTGGAAGTTATAATTGTAAATAAACCACGATCGAATCTATGGAAGCATTGGTTTATACGTTCCTTTTAGTTTCGACTTTAGGGATAATTTTTTTCGCTATCTTCTTCCGAGAACCACCTAAGGTTCCGACTAAAAAAATGAAATAATTTCATTGAAGTAAGAAGTCTCCCCATCTGGGAGACTTCTTACTTCAATTAGTCCCCGTGTTCTTCGAATGGATCTCTTAATTGTTGAGAGGGTTGCCCAAACGCGGTATATAAGGCATACCCAGTAAAGCTTACAAGTAAACCAGATATGGAGATGGCGACTAAAGTTGCTGTTTCCATTTTTATAGAATTTCAAGATTACAATGGATCTACGAAAAGATCGTGTATTTACAACTACAACGGAATAGTATACAAAGTCAACACCAATGATTAAATAGAATTTATGGCTACACAAACCGTTGAAGATAGTTCTAGACCTGGGCCAAGACGAACTCGCGCAGGTAGTTTATTGAAACCCTTGAATTCGGAATATGGGAAAGTAGCTCCGGGTTGGGGGACTACTCCTTTTATGGGGGTCGCAATGGCTTTATTCGCGATATTCCTATCTATCATTTTAGAAATTTATAATTCTTCTGTTTTACTGGACGGAATTTTAATGAATTAGGTTTCTACTAACTAAAACTACGAAGTCATAGTTTTTCCATCCAAAAAAGCCTTTCTACTTTAAGCTCTACATTTCTAGACATTCTGGTAGTTCGACCGTGGAATTTTTTTGTTTCGGTATCTCTGGAATATGAGTGTGTGACTTGTTAGAATTGATCCTATTGATAATACATAGAAAGGGCCTGTTATCTCTATCAAGATGATTCTAATTCGTCGGATATTTATTATTTATTCTAGTATCTGGAACACGAAATAGATAGAGTGGATCAAGAAAAAAAAATGGAACTATGATTCATACTCACTATTCAGACCTCGCAACCAGACTGAAAAAAATTCAAGTAGTTTTTAATAAAAAAAGAAAATGTCTTCCTTCCAAATTTGTTTGCCCAAAAGACAACTTTTTTTTTCTCTTGATTTTGTCGAGTTATTACACCGATTCAATAAATGATCATCAAGCGGTTCTTATTCGAAGAACCCTTGCCTTTTGTTTAGCTTGAGACTCAATCATCGTGGCTCTAGTATGAATCTAAGGTTTTAATTGAACTGATTCATAGGATCGCAACAAGATAATTTCTATCAGAAAACTACTAGAATTTTTGCTTTATTTATTTACTAGTAAAACAAAACAAGAGTAAATCCGCATTACGCAAAAAAAAAAAAATAAATCCAAAATAGGGAAGAGAAAAGTCAAGAGGCCTCTAATGACCAACATAAGGCAAAGAAAGGAAGACAGATGAGCCAACTTGAGATTTTTTGGCATTATCATCACAAAGAATAAATTCTGGATTTTTCTTATTTCATATCTTCAAGGCAAATCGACCCAATCCAGTGGCTGATGAAGTTTTGAACCCTTTTTTTTCTAATATCCGTTGAAAATTTGTGTGTTTCTGCTTGAGCCGTACGAGATGAAATTTTCATATACGGTTCTCGGAGGGGGACTCGGGTTAGTTACCTATCTCAATAAAGTATATGATTGGTTTGAGGAACGTCTTGAGATTCAGGCAATTGCGGATGATATAACTAGTAAATATGTTCCTCCTCATGTCAACATATTTTATTGTTTAGGGGGAATTACACTTACTTGTTTTCTAGTACAAGTCGCTACAGGTTTTGCTATGACTTTTTACTACCGCCCAACCGTTACAGAGGCTTTTTCCTCGGTTCAATACATAATGACCGAGGCCAACTTTGGTTGGTTAATCCGATCAGTTCATCGATGGTCAGCAAGTATGATGGTTCTAATGATGATCCTGCACGTATTTCGTGTGTATCTCACAGGTGGATTTAAAAAACCCCGCGAATTAACTTGGGTCACAGGTGTGGTTTTGGCTGTATTGACTGCATCGTTTGGTGTAACTGGTTATTCTTTGCCTTGGGATCAAATTGGTTATTGGGCAGTCAAAATTGTGACAGGTGTACCTGAAGCGATTCCGGTAATAGGATCTCCTTTAGTGGAGTTATTGCGTGGAAGTGCTAGTGTGGGCCAATCCACTTTGACTCGTTTTTATAGTTTACATACTTTTGTACTGCCTCTGCTTACCGCCGTATTTATGTTAATGCACTTTCCAATGATACGTAAGCAAGGTATTTCGGGTCCTTTATAGGGAAGGCATATCATAGAGAAAGATAATTCTAATTCTCATATATCATATCGGGTAGGTTGTGGTATTTCATTGCTACAAACATGGGTTATTGTAAAATAAGACATGTCATTTGGATACTTTTCTTCAACTCCGAAGTATTTTGATACAAATAGTTGAAGTTAATTTTACGAAAGAAAATAAGGCGGATTATGGGAGTGTGTGACTTGAATTATTGATTTGGCCATGCAGATAAAGAATTGGATCTGCCACATTAGAATTCACAACCAAAGGTGTCTCCGCATCCAATCAACACGTAAGTCCCCTATCTAGGAAGGATAGGCTGGTTCACTTGAGGAGAATATTTTCTATGATCATACCCCGACCATGTCATCCATGAACAGGCTCCGTAAGATCCCATAGAGTAGAAATGGAATAAGTCATATCACATGATCTAATTCTCTATTTATTACACTTACTTTTTTATTATAGTATGGAAATGCATTCATTTTCTTTGCATCGATTGCGATCCGCAATACTATCGGAGTAAAAGAAGGTATCTAAGGAAGAACGTAGGCTAGACTTTTGGATTTTTTATTAGTAACAAGTAAATACTTTGTTTGGACGTAAGAAATTTGCGATATTGAGGGGATAAACACCAACTAATCAAGAGACATGAGACAATCCACAAAGCAATTGATCATGATCAAATTTGCAAGCCCACTTGGATATTGAGCATTTACCCATAAGAATAGGATTCTTTTCAATGAGTAGTTGTAGGTGCAACTTCGGAAAAGAGAATCTGATAAAGCTTTTCTTACCTAGAGTCATTGAGTCATTATATACCTTATTCTATTATGGATCTTCCACGGTCTTTTTTCTTTCATTCTTGCTCGAGCCGGATGATGAAAAATTCTCATGTCCGGTTCCTTTGGGGGATGGATCCTAAAGAATTCACCTATCCCAATAACAAAGAAACCTGACTTAAATGATCCTGTATTAAGAGCAAAATTAGCTAAAGGGATGGGACATAATTATTACGGGGAACCCGCGTGGCCCAACGATCTTTTATATATTTTTCCAGTAGTAATTCTAGGTACTATTGCATGTAATGTAGGTTTAGCGGTTCTTGAGCCGTCAATGATTGGTGAACCGGCGGATCCGTTTGCAACTCCTCTGGAAATATTACCCGAGTGGTACTTCTTTCCCGTGTTTCAAATACTCCGTACAGTACCCAATAAGTTATTGGGCGTTCTCTTAATGGTTTCTGTGCCAACGGGCTTATTGACAGTACCCTTTCTAGAGAATGTCAATAAATTCCAAAATCCATTTCGTCGCCCAGTAGCTACGACAGTCTTTTTAATCGGTACTGCGGTAGCTCTTTGGTTAGGTATTGGAGCAACATTACCCATTGAAAAATCCTTAACTTTAGGTCTTTTTTAGGGATTTTTCAGGTTGATTCATTCAACCGTGAAGTACCGTGCATAGGTATCTAGGAAATAGTTACTTCCAAGTTAATCTTCCCTAGATACCTAAAATCCATTTTATTATGATCCATTTCGTGAAAATATAGATTGTGCCAAAGATGCAAAATTGTTTTCTTTTTTTTTATTCTAACTCGAAAAGGAAGAAGAGGAAAAAATTGCAATGGATTTAAAACGAGAACTTATTCTTAGGTAAATCAATTGGGAGATGCTTCTCTAGAGTGTCCCATATCTGTTTTCCATCTTCCATACGAAAACTGTCAATTCTCATAAGATCTTCTTCAGTCTTACTCAAAAGGTCCAATAGTGTATGTATATTGGCCCTTTTGAGACAATTATACGTTCTAGAAGGCAATTCTAATTGATCAATAAAAATACAATTCAATGGAATTCCTTTTTTGTTTTTCTTTAGATTAGTTAATTTTTTTTGAAAGGTTAAAAGGGGTGGAGTAAACCTGTTTTTATTTTCTTCGAAACTAGTGCCCTCTTCCTCCGCGTGTAGAAAAGGAAGAAATAAATCAATCAAATTACGAGAAGCCTCATAAAGCGCTTCCTTAGGGGTTAAACTTCCATTCGTCCATATTTCTAGAAAAAGTATCTCGTGTTTTTCATTTCCATTCCCACAATAAAAAATACTATAATTCACATTTCGAACAGGCATGGATACAGCATCTATGGGATAACTTCCATCTTGAGAGTTCTTTCTGAGTTCCGTGTGATATCCGCGATCTCTCTTGATCTGTAACTCAATACAGAAATCAATGGGCTCTGTCAAGTTAGCTATAGGTTGTGCCATATCAACGATCTCTACGGAAGGGGGTAAGATGATATCTTGAGCAGTTATGTATCTAGGACCTTTGACACAAATTGATGCGTCTCTAACTCCATAGAGATTACTTCTCAATACAATTTCTTTCAAATTTAGTAAAATTTCTTGTACGGATTCTTCAATACCTGCTATTGTAGAATATTCGTGTGGCACGCTCCCAAATTTTGCACGTGTGATACATGTTCCTTCTATTTCTCCAAGTAAAGCTCTTCGCAAGGCAATACCGACGGTATCCGCTTGACCTTTTCTAAGCGGGGACAAAATGAAACGACCATAATAAAGACGCTTACTATCTACTCTTGATTCAACACACTTCCACTGTAGTGTTTGAGTGGATCCTGCTACCTCCTCTCGAACCATAATAGACTAGTATTATTATTTGATCATTGAATCGTTTATTTCTCTTGAAAGCGGTTTAATTCTTTTACAGACGTCTTTTTTTAGGAGGTCGACATCCATTATGCGGCATAGGTGTTACATCGCGTATACAACTTAATCGTACACCACTTTTAGCAATGGCTCGTAATGCGGCATCTCTTCCACTACCAGCACCCTTTACCATAACTTCTGCTCGTTGCAAACCCACTGTACGAATAGCATCTACTGCTGTTCTTTGACCAGCATAGGGTGATGCTTTTCTTGAGCTTTTGAATCCACAAGTACCCGCGGAGGACCAGAAAACCACCCGACCCTGCGGGTCTGTAACAGTTATAATGGTATTGTTGAAACTAGCTTGAACATGAATAACTCCTTTTGTTATTCTACGTGCACTCTTCCGTAAACTAAAACGCGCATTCCTACGCAAACCAATACGCACTTTCCTACGTGAACCAATTTTTGGTATAGCTTTTGTCATATTTTATTATCTCATAAATATGAGTTAGAAATAACAAAAAGAAAAAAAGATACAAAGATATCCGTTTCAGGGTAAAATATATCCTTTACTTTAATTATTTTATTTGGAATTTGGACATTTCCGCGGGTACTTTTTTTACTTTTTAGAAAGTAAAGTTCTTTTTCGAAAGATTACCCCTGTCTTTGTTTATGCTTCGGGTTGGAACAAATGACTCTAATTCGTCCACGCCTACGAATCAGTCGACATTTTGTACAAATTTTACGAACAGAAGCTCTTATTTTCATATTTCCGTATTCCTTTCTTAAACTATGAATCTAATCTTTGGAAAAAATAAGTCTCTTCGCTTGAATTTTGGAACTTTGAATTTATTACCCTAGAAAAAAAAAGAAAAACCTAATTCTTTGAATCTTTGGTATCCTTCAAATCTTCGGTATCCTTCAAATCTTCGGTATCCTTCGAGTCTTCGGTACGCTTCGAATCCTTATGGGGAAGTCTATAAATTATACGTCCCTTGCTTGAATCATAACGACTTACTTCAATTTTGACCCTATCCCCCATCAGTATTCGTATAGAACTAGACCGGATCTTTCCTGAAATATAGCCCAGAATGATGGTGTCATTCTCTAGGCGAACGCGGAACATTCCGTTGGGTAGGGCTTCCGTAACTAAACCTTCGAAAGTGACTTTTGCTTCTCTCGGGTTTTTTTTTTCTCTCCTATTTTTTTTTTCTGTCATATTTTTTTTTCTCCTATTTTTCTATTTTGATTTTCAAATAAAAAAAAACGTTGTATTTTTATTTGAAAAATAGGAAGTTCGAGATAGAATTCGGGTACTATAGGAGGGGCGATTACCATATATAACATAAGACTTCTCCCCCAATTCTGTTTAGTCGAGCTTCTCGATCTGTCATTATACCTCGAGAAGTAGAAAGAATAGCAATTCCCATTCCGCCCAAAACTTTAGGAATTCCTTGATAGTTGGCATAAATTCGTAAGCCGGGTCGGCTGATACGCTTTAAAAAGGTTCTAGTTCTATATATTCCTTTTCTAGTCTTTCTCTTTTGATGTCGCAAAGTTGAAACCAAGAAATATCTGTTACTTTCCTGATGTTTCCGAACACTTTCAATAAAACCCTCTCGTAGAAGTATTTTAACAATGTTTTCGGTAATATTTGTAGATACTACTCGAACTGTTCCTTTTTTATTCATGTCCGCGTTTCTTATAGAGGTTAGTAAATCAGCAATAGTGTCCTTGCCCATAAGACTCTAATTCTAGGTTCCTCCTAATTTTTCTATAATCAACATGTTTTCTTTTTTTTTTTTATTTTGGATTTTAAAGCATATACGTGAAACACAATCTACTAATTTTTTCTTTGATCTATATCTTGCCTACTAGTATTTATAATACTTCAGGAGCTAATGAAACTATTTTAGTAAAATTCAACTCTCTCAATTCCTCGGCGATCGCGCCAAAAACTCGAGTTCCTTTTGGATTTCCTTTTTGATCAATGATAACCGCTGCATTGTCATCATAGCGTATTATTATACCGTCTTCGCATTTGAACTCTTTACATGTACGTACAATTACAGCTCGAATTACTTCGGATCTTTCTAGAGGCATTTGGGGCACTGCGTCTTTGATTACAGCAACAATAACATCACCAATACGAGCATATCGCTGATTACTAGCAGCTCCTATGACTCGAATACACATCAATTTTCGAGCTCCACTGTTATCTGCTACATTTAAAAGGGTCTGAGGTTGAATCATATTATTTAGATTTCAATTTGTTATTTCAATGCAAAAGGATGAAAGAAATATTGTCTTTCCAGAAAGAAAAACCTGGTTTTTTTATCTTCAATACTCCTTTTTTTGGGTTCTATATCTCTATCTCTAATCGAAGAAATTGACTTCGTATGGGCATTTTACTGGCAGCTATGGAGATAGCTGCTCTAGCTACAGTTTCGGATACTCCGCCCATTTCATAAAGTATTCGACCTGGTTTAACAACGGCTACCCAATATTCGGGGGATCCCTTTCCTGAGCCCATACGTGTTTCCGTGGGTCTTAGTGTAACCGGTTTGTCGGGAAATATACGTACCCATAGTTTTCCACCACGACGTGCATATCGTGTCATTGCTCTTCGTCCTGCTTCTATCTGTCTCGACGTGATCCAAGCGGGTTCAAGTGCTTGAAGAGCATATCTACCAAAACAAATACGATTGCCTCGGCAGGATTTTCCCTTCATTCTTCCTCTATGTTGTTTACGAAATCTGGTTCTTTTGGGGTTATAGTCGATGGTTCTTTCTTAGTTCCATCTCTACTGCAAAACTGGACATGAGAGTTTCTTCTCATCCAGCTCCTCGCGAATGAAATGAGAAAGCGTGCAAATTTCTCTAATTCCATAATATTTTGGAATATTATGGATAGATGCACATTAATAGATAATAGAAAAAGTTAGGGTTTTTTTAATATTGAATATTGAATTTGTTAAAATAGATAAATATATAGTCAAGAAAGAAGATCTAGAATATATCTAGATGTGTGTGTCTATTTATCTATATTCTATATTTATGGATAATGTAATCTTTCTTAACAAAAAATCTCCTTATTTTTACTCTTATTGAATCGCGGTAAAGTATTCTAATTCAATAAATATTTCGCGGGCGAATATTTACTCTTTCCTGTCTTATTTGTTAATTTATATTATAACCTTACCAAATAAGGCAATTTTTTTGGTTTGTTCCGCCATCCCACCCAATGAAGTATTAGGATTCTTTTCAATAAAATCCTATGCAGTCATAGGTTCTGTCGTTCCCACTACTTCTCCTTTAATGGTTAGGTCTGAATCCCACAATGGAGCTTCCAAAAAATTTCTTTCCGAGTCAATTTTCTCAGTTTTATTAACCCGGGCCGCTCTTTATTATTGTTTTAAATTTGTATTTCTTGTTTCAAGTTACGATTTCGAATTCTCTGTTATTTTTATTATATTGATGCTTTATCACATTGCCTTTTATGATGTAACTCATAGACCATACATATTGGAATCCTATATCTTTCTTATTCCTATTCTTTCCTTCTATCATCCCTCCTTTTATCCACATCCCTTTAGTTTTGCTTCACAACCTAGAATCCATTTTCTTTTTTAGAGAAAAAATTGCAGTTGCTACAACTATATGATAGATCTACTCATTTATGATAGATGTATCATATAGTGACTGTTTCTTAGTTAGGATCTCGACAATACGAAGCAATAGGTTGGTTATTAGTTAATTTTCTATAATTACTAAGTTTTTTTCTTTTTCTATTTATAGTAGGGTTCAGTCAATTTTTTTGAATCTCCATTTTCGACTCTAAAGAAAAAACTAACGAGTCACACACTAAGCATAGCAATTATATTAAAAGATTTATCAATTTTCATTAAATCTTATAGAAAGAGGTAGAATTTCTTCTTCTTTTTCAGGGATTTCAGGAAAAATAAGGCTCTTGTCATTTTTTATTCTATCACTGAACAGAATGGGAAGACAAGGCTAGTTATTCTTCGTCTACGAATATCCAAATTTTTACACCTAATACTCCATAGATAGTTCGAATTGGATAGCAGCAATAATCAATTTTAGCGCGAATTGTTTGGAGGGGAAGTCTACCCTTTTTGATGCATTCGGCACGTGCAATTTCTTTCCCTGCGAGACGACCTGCAATTTTGACTTTTACTCCCCTTATATCTGCTTTTTTAGTTAATTCAATGGCTTTTTTCATTGCCTTTCGGAATGAAACTCTATTTTTTAATTGGAAAGCTATATATTCTGCAAGAATGTTAGGTTGTCTATAAGGTTCTTTAACTTTTTCAATAGCAATATTAAGTCTCTGGTTTACAGAATTAACTTCCTTTTGTAGATCTTTCTCTAATTCTTCGATTGCTCCTTTTTTCTTTAATAAATTGGGGAATCCAATATGGATTATGACGTGGATCGTATCGATTTCTTTTTGAATTTCTATATGTGTAATTACTTCGGAACTTGAGCCTGAGTCCATTTTTCTATTATGTGTAATTACTTCGGAACTTGAGTCTGATTCTATTTTTCTATTCGAGCCTTTTTTCCTATTCTTTTGTATATAGTTCTTGATACAATTCCGTATTTTTTTATCTTCCTGTAGACCTTCAGAATAATTTTTTGGTTGTGCGAACCAAAAGGAATGGTGATTTTGGGTTGTACCAAGTCTGAAACCGAGTGGATTTATTTTTTGTCCCATATTTTTCTATTCTATTTTTTTTTTTTACTGGGAATCGAAATCTTAGATGGATCTAAAGATTATTTAGATTTCTTTACTATATTTAGTACAATTGTTATATGACACATGGTTTTTTTTATGGGAGAACTACGTCCTCGAGCTCGAGGTCTGAATTTTTTCATAATAGTACTCCTACTGACTTCGGCTTTAGTGATGAATAAATTCGCTTTGTCGAAATCCCTATAATGAGTAGCATTTGCTGCTGCCGAATAAACCAACTTTAGGATGGGATAAGATGCTTGATAAGGCATGAGGTTCAGTATCATAACAGTTTCTTCGTAGTAACGCCAGCGAATCTCATCAAGAACTCTTTGTGCTTTGAAAACAGACATATGGATGCGTTTTTGTGCTTTGAAAACCCGTTCGAACTTAAGTAGACGATCGGTTGGAACTTTCCTTGCGAGTTTCCTTAGCCCACTCTTCTTCTTCTTTATTCTAGGGGTATACTTTACCAGTTTGAAACTTGTCATAAATAAGGTTATTCCCCGCCTACCTTTGTTTGTTTTTTTTTTATTTTGAATCTTTCTATTCTGAATTCAGTTAACGACGAGATTTAGTATCTTTTCTTGCACTTTCATAACTCGTGAAATGCCGAGTAGGCACGAATTCCCCCAATTTGCGACCTACCATAGGATTTGTTATGTAAATAGGTATATGTTCCTTTCCATTATGAATCGCGATTGTATGGCCAACCATTGCGGGTAGAATGCTAGATGCCCGGGACCACGTTACTATTGTTTCTTTCTCCTCCTTCATATTGACCTTTTCGATTTTTGCCAATAAATGATGAGCTACAAAAGGATTCGTTTTTTTTCGTGTCACAGCTGATTACTCCTTTTTCCATTTTAAAGAGTGGCATTCTATGTCCAATATCTCGATCGAAGTATGGAGGTCAGAATAAATAGAATAATGATGAATGGAACAAAGAGAAAAATCCTTTAGCTGGATAAGGGGCGGATGTAGCCAAGTGGATCAAGGCAGTGGATTGTGAATCCACCATGCGCGGGTTCAATTCCCGTCGTTCGCCCATCGCATTATTGCAAATTCCAAAAATGCAATTTTCCATATTCCTAGTTACGTATTTACTTACGGCGACGAAGAATAAAACTATCACTATATTTTTTCCTTTTCCTAGTTCTTCTTCCAAGCGCAGGATAACCCCAAGGGGTTGTGGGTTTTTTTCTACCAATGGGGGCTTTCCCTTCACCGCCCCCATGGGGGTGGTCCACAGGGTTCATAACTACCCCTCTTACTACGGGGCGTTTACCTAGCCAACACTTAGATCCGGCTCTACCCAAACTTTTTTGGTTCACCCCAACATTACCCACTTGTCCGACTGTTGCTAAGCAATTTTGGGATACCAAACGGACCTCCCCAGATGGTAATCTTAAAGTGGCCGATTTACCCTCTTTTGCAATCAGTTTCGCTACAGCACCTGCTGCTCTAGCTAATTGCCCACCCCTTCCACGTGTGATTTCTATGTTATGTATGGCCGTGCCTAAGGGCATATCGGTTGAAGTAGATTCTTCTTTTCTCTCAAAAAACCCCTTCCCAAACTGTACAAGCTTCTTCCAAAGCATACAGCTTTCTAGATGTATATGACGATCTCTAGACAGATGGATCTTATATGAATCGTATGATGAAGTACCACATGAGTGGATATATAGGAAAGGAATCCAAATCTGCCGAATCGCTCATGTTATGATCTTCTACATCCTAGGTCTCCGCGTTCCGTCATCTGGCTTATGTTCTTCATGTAGCATTCAGATCGAATGACTCTATGAAATTACGTCGATACTTCCACATATTATGGGTAACGTAGGAGACATCCCTATTTTCCCCGGGGGGTCTTAATTACCACTGCTTAGCTTTCAATTCGCCTCTGACCATCAAATTAAATGTGAATAACCCGTCCTCCTCTCTTTGAAACAAGGGGCGCTTCCGGTTCTGTGCGTGCTTCAAACAATTTTGTCTTCTCCATATTACCATATCTCTAGAGTCAATAATTTTCTATGAGGAACTACTGAACTCAATCACTTGCTGCCGTTACTCAACAGTTTTCTGTTGAGGTCTATCCCGTAGAGGTAGTCAAATTGGATCAGTGATCGATTTCTAGGTTTCGTCGTAAACCTAATTGGTTACTTCCAATTACGTAAATCAATAGTTCAAACCGCACTCAAAGGTAGGGCATTTCCCATTGATATAGGAACTTTTGTACCAGAAACAATAGTATCTCCAATTATAGCCCCTCTGGGATGTAAAATATATCTCTTCTCACCATCCCCATAGTGTATGAGACAAATGTATGCATTTCGATTAGGGTCGTATTCTATGGTTACGATTCTACCAGATATGTCTTTTTGATTCCGTCGAAAATCGATTTTACGGTATAGGCGCTTATGACCTCCCCCTCTATGCCTTGCGGTAATGATTCCTCTGGAATTACGACCTTTACCACAACGGTGCCGTCCATGGATCAAATTATTTCGTGGATTGGATTTCACTTGCCTGTCTACGGTTCCCTTGCGTGTGCTCGGGATAGGTGTTTTGTATAAATGTTTCGCCGTATTATTAAGTATTCTCCTTTAGTTTTTTTCTCTATCTAGAAGTGGAATAGAATAACCCGGTTGAAGGGTAATGATCATACGTCTGTAATGCATTGTATGTCCCAGAATAGGTCCCATTCTTCTACCCTTTCTGGGTAGTCGATGGCTATTCACAGCTACTACCTTAACACCAAAGAAGAGTTCGACCCAATGCTTTATTTCTGTCTTAGTGAATCCCGATTCGACATTAAAAGTATATTGATTCTTTCCCAATAAACGAAGACTTTTTTCTGTAAATACTGCGTATTTGATTCCATCCATAAATCGACTTTCCCTCCTATGCTCTGAGTTCCAGTATCGATAAGAATTCGAGTTCTTATTGTTCTTATGTTATGGTATGAATATACCATACCAATTCGTTATGTATGGATGATGGATGAGATTCCATGGATAGAGAGCCAGTTCCAATAGACTTATGGAACGTTCCCGTTCGCGTGCATCCAGCAGGAATTGAACCCGCAAATTTACCAATTATGAGTTGGGCGCTTTAACCATTCAGCCATGGATGCTTAACAGGGATCATCGTACATCGTAAATAACCAATTTTCATATAGAAAGACATATCATAGAAAAATGAAATCGAAAATATTCGGAGATGGCAAATATTCGGAGATGACTATGAAAACACCTCTCTGGATCCTCGAATTGAAAGAGAGATTGAGAGGGATCAAGAATCCTAATTCTCGCTATTTGGAATGGATCCAATTCTATTGAGTCTGACTCATAGTGATCATTTCTCTTTAGCAAAGAATGACCTTGGTTATCAAAGGATTGAACAACCGGGATCCATTTACTTATGATACCTAGTTGACATTGATAACAAGGATCTAATGAATTATGAGTTTAATAGATCCTCTTTAGCAGAAAGACGTATATTCCTTGCTCATTATCAGACAATCACTTATTCCCAAACCTCGTGTGGGGCTAATCGTTTTCATTTACCATCTCATGGAAAACCCTTTTCGTTCCGCTTAGCCCTATCGGGTATTTTAGTGATAGGTTCTATAGGAACTGGACGATCCTATTTGGTCAAATACCTAACGAAAAATTCCTATTTTCCTTTCATTAAGGTACGAGGGCTTCTTATTCCACAAGAACGAAAGCACCTTTTCATTCTTTCATATACTAGGGGTTTTTACTTGGAAAAGACAATGTTCCATACTAAAGGATTCGGGTCCATAACCACGAGTTCCAGTGCACTAGATCTTGTAGCACTTAGCAACGAGGCCCTATCCATTAGTATTCCACATAAGAAATCCATTATAGAAACTAATACAATTAGATTAGCTCTTCATAGACAAACTTGGGGTTTGCGAGCCAAGGTAAGACCGGCTCGGGATCATGGGACCCTTTTCTATCAGATAGGAGGGGCTCTTGTACAAAATAGACTTCTAAGTAATAACCCCATAGAATCTATCTATATAAAGAGGCAATCGTGTCAGGAAGCGGGTTTTTCTTTGGCCAAAGGGTACTTCGAACTTGGAACGAGCATGAAGAGATTAACGAGACTTCTTTCTCTTTTGAGTTTTTCTGGCGGACCGGTCGCGCAAGATCTTTGGTCTTCCCCCGGAACCGATGAAAAAAAGTGGGTCGCTTCTTATGGACTCGCTCAGAATGATTCTTCTCTATCTATAGTTCATGGCCTATTAGAAGTAGAAGGTGCTCTGGTGCAATCCTTACCGACAGAAAAAGATTGCAGTCAGGTTGATAATAATTGAGTGCCATTACTTCGTCGGTCCGAACCAAGGAATCCGTTAGAAATGTTTTGAAATGGATATTGTTCTCTCTTTGATCAGGGATTGCTATATGAAAAGAAGTGGAGTTTGAAAAAGGGAACGGAATGGTCAAACCGGAACTGCTAGAGGAACGAATTTTCAATAGCATAACTTGGGCTCCTAGAATATGGCGCCCTTGGGACAATCTATTTGATTGCAGGGTTTTGTTCCGAAGCAAAGATATCCGCGGAGGCCGGTTCGTTCGTCCTATTCTGATATTCAGGACCAAGAGGTACTGGATTCTCTTTCGGATAGGCCCTGAAAGGAGAAGAAAGGCTGAAATGCCAACGGATCTCTGTCTATTCTCTAATTCACCCGATCCGATAGTACCCGTTTTTGGAACGTCCAGTGCCAAAGTCACTGAATGGGTAAGTCACCAATCCAATCCCTTTGACAAATCGGGTGTCATATTAGATATCATATTCTATATATATAGAAATATCATAGAATAGACATATAGAATTTTTGGTCGGGAAATTCGAATGAATCATTGAGTGAAAAAGGAGCAAAGAATGACAAAAGACGAGACTCTACTAGTCTTCACTCTTGTGGTTTCCTCGGTTTCTGTTTTCTTATTCGG